CATTTGCCGCAAGAGGTCGTGTAAACCAAAACCCTATTAATAAATAAGAACACATTCCAACCAATTCCCAAAAAATATAAATTTGTATCAAATTAGAACTAGTAACTAATCCTAACATGGAAGCACTGAAAAAACCCATATAAGCAAAAAATCTCAAATATGCTTGATCATGAGCCATATAATTATCACTATAGATAAGAACCATAATTCCAACGGTAGTTATTAACATTAACATAATAGAAGTAAGTGGATCGATCAAATAGCCGAATTCTAAAGAAAAATCATTATTAATGATCCAAGACCATACATATTGATAGATCGAATTACTATTTATTTGCTGAATAGACAGATTGATTGAAAAAATCATGACTATAGTTAACAATAAAACACTCTGAAAAGACCACATACGACGAAGATTTTTTGTTGCCGTCGGAAAAAGAAGAAGTCCGACCCCTAGTAATATAGGAATTGGAAGTGGAATGAAAGGGATGATCCACCCGTATTGATATGTCTGTTGCATAAAAAGATTTTTTAATTCTTAATTAATTAATTGTTTCCGATTCACCGGATCTTACCCCTTTGAAAGGGATCAATAAAAGTCAAGATATGGACTTAAGTTAAACTAACTTAAATTTTAGAATCTTTTGTTTTTTTACTTTACTTATTCTTCTTCTTCTTCTGAATTTTTGCTAAATCCTTAAAATATTCAAATCAAGAAGTTATAATTGGTCAAATTATATGAAATTATATAAAAGGGGGGAAGTACCCGTTATATAGTTAATAGAAAAGGAGATGCAATTTTTTATTTCATTAAGCAAAAGCAAAGTTTAGATTCTTATCTTAAATTTTTGGTGGGGTATTTTATTATATGGAAATTAGATTTAGAATGACGAAAATAGACAGAAAAAGATGGAAAAGTTTTTCGATTCTTTTTTTATTAAGTTTAGTTTAAACTTACTTAACTAATTCGATTTTTATGACACAGCGGGTTCTATAGATAAAAACAGATATAGACTTGAATGAGAAAGAATAGCAAAAAAGATAACAATCAAAAGAAATTATTTTACGGATATTTTAAGGAATAGAAAAAGTTTGAAAAAAAGAATAACATAATCTTCGTCTTTTTTCTATTTTTATTTGAGTATTTAATATTAGTACTATTTTATTGATTAAATTTTCACATATCTTTCCCCTATCGAAATATCTTTTTCTGAAGAGAATATTAGTTCGATAATAAATAGACTAAATGATTGGTTTTAAACAATAGATGTCTTTCACATCCAGTTAGAACAATAAGTAATCCCCTTTAAATTAAATGGCAGTTCCAAAAAAGCGCACTTCTACATCAAAAAAGCGTATTCGTAAAAATATTTGGAAAAAGAAAGGATATTGGACAGCCTTAAAAGCTTTTTCCTTAGGAGAATCTCTTTCTACCGGAAATTCAAAAAGTTTTTTGTACAGCAAACAAATAAGTAATAAAAGTTTGGAATGATCGGAATCCACTCAAAAATTGACCCATTTTCTATAAAATATAAAAATTTCATCATCTCTTGAGTTGATTTAATCAATATGAAATGGAATTCAGTTCGTTCTTTTAGTTTTAAAAATAAGAATTTTTTGGTTACTGAATTCCTCTAAAAATCCTAATATTTGTTTTATTGACCAAAAAAAATAAAAATTTTGTTGACAAACGAATAAACACAAGATAAAAGATTTATCTTTCTTTTTCTCATTTCCAAGATGGGGAGGCTTATTTCCCCATCGACCTATTTGTCAAAGTTAGATTAATAAAAAATTTTATCTTTTTTTAGAAGAGTGGGATAAGACCTTTAGTAAAAAGTTATTTTAATTAAATAAAGGGGTGAATAAAAAACTAATAGATTAAATTTTAAAAATCCTTTGCAATAACTTTCGTACTTTTATTTTATAGGAATTACTTTAAAGATTCACCAGATATTTACTCTTGTAAACCCAATCAAATCAACCCCTTAGTGAAGATTTTCCCTCTGAAAACGTGTTAATTTGTAGTGATCAAAAAGGTATTCTTTCTATTTATTTTATGTTCATTGATAAAAGGCATTTTTTTGAGTCCTATCTCTTGATTAATTCTTGGTTGAAGGTAGAACTTTCGAGTTACAAGAGTTCAATTCTAGGAGAATATAAAATTCATGAGAGTCACTAAGAATCTCTAAACTAAAATAACGCAAATACCCATTTGAACGAGTTTTTTCAGTAATTTAAAACTTTTCTGAAAAAAAAAATATTACACTGAATTTAGTTAGTTCTTCAATTCAATCTCGACGATTATTTGTTTATAGACTATTATAAGTTCAAGACAAGCCGCTATGGTGAAATTGGTAGACACGCTGCTCTTAGGAAGCAGTGCTAGAGCATCTCGGTTCGAGTCCGAGTAGCGGCATACCAACTTCTAAAAAAGATAAATAGATCCTATAATAAATTCAACTCTCGATTTCCATTTAAGAGATTCTTCGTTTTTAAG